GTACAAAGAGGGTGGTAGATTATAGAAAAGAAAGAATGGAAAAGAATGATAAATAAAAAAAAGAAAGGAAGTCTTGGTTGGATCAGGAATACAATTTTGAGTTCGGTATGGATAAAAGATCTTCCTATGTTATACTATTCAATTCTTGACGATGAGTTGATTTGATAGTGCAGATATTGTTATTCATGATATTGATCCGATTCGATATCATCGAGATGTAATTCATCCCATTGAATTTACAAGCGAAAGATTTATTATCTCTATGGGATTAACTCCCGAGTTATTGCGAATTAAAGAAAAATGAAACAATGAGATTATGGAAGTAAATATTCTCGCATTTATTGCTACTGCACTGTTTATTCTAGTTCCTACCGCTTTTTTACTTATAATATACGTAAAAACAGTCAGCCAAGGTGATTAATTTGAATTAAACTTGACTTTTTTGTTCTTATCAATAATTGAACAGAAGAAAGGGATTCAAATTTCGCGTCTTAAATGAAATGGGCAGACTAGAATTAGCCGTATTCTATGAGATACGATAGTATGGTAGAAAGAAATATCTGAATCTTTCTACCATACTATCCATACTATAACTACAATAATGTTATTGTAGTCTATAAGGGTGTATTGTAATGCAAGTTAATTTAATAGAGATCAATCTACAATAGTATCGCCATATTACTATATATCGGTGTATATATATATGGATATCAATTACATATTATATATATATAGTGCCCCCCCCCCCCAATTCTATTTCTTTGCTTTATACATCTGTCTTGTATTTAATTTGTGTTGATTTCAATCAATTAGAAATGATCGAAAAGCGACTCGTACGATTCTAATTCCCGGATTGCTGATTATTTTCAATATGAATCCCGATCAAAAGAATCAAAGGCCTCTTCGATGGGTATAATAAAAGAAAATAATCTTTTTATTAGCATTCCGACGAAGAAGTCATTGATCGATCAGTTGACAGATGATCCATGGAAACTTCTTCGTATTTCGAAAAAAGGGGGAAAGGGTTAGTAAACCTCGTCAATTTTTAACGTTTGAACAGTGAGTTCAATAAAACAAACACAACATAAATAAAATTTCCCAAATATTAAAACAAACAGGAAGTGCGCAATATGTGACTCGCCCAAGACAATATTTTAGTCTGTGTAGTATCGGGTTAGACAACTACTATGTCTGTGTTGTTTCCGATAGAAAATGTGTATCTACGTAATGTAATAACGGATTTATCTTTGAATAATAAAAGGGGAAACAAAAAAGTAAAATAAAAAAAGTGGAGCTCTTCCTCACGGTCCATATCTAATTTTGGTAAGAGTCGGTTCATCGAAATAGAAAATTGATCAAGAATTCAGTTGGAATAAATTTACTACCATTTGTATTTCTTTTACTTTGTATTCTTTTTACTTTCGAAATAGGAACACGGAAATAATTTAAATATTTGTTTGATTGAAAGAGTATTCTTCATATATATTATTCATAAATTCCAGTACTACACTAAAACCCAAGAAAATTTGGAAATGCAGATATTTTTTATTTCTATTTCAATTTAAAAATTGAATTTTAAATTGAAATAGTGTTGAAATAGTGAAATTTCAATTAAAAAAAGGCTTTTCGGAACTGAAAGATTTATAAAAAAAAAATAGATACAGTTTAATTACTAAACTCAATTAGTAGTATTTCTAGAGTCCACTTCTTCCCCATACTACGAGTGAAAGGGAAAATGTAAAGACTACCATTAAAGCAGCCCAAGCGAGATTTACTATATCCATGTGAATTATGTCCCCTATCTCTATGAAGGAATTATTGAATTATTGTTCACTAATAAATAATAGTGGAATCACTGACGCAGAGTCAAAAAGTAATTCTGACCTAACATTGTTGATGAAGCAATCCAATAAAAACAATTATCACTTCTAAGAGGGTCTTATAAAATTTCTAGTATAATCAGAAAAGGTTAAGCACAAGCAAAATATGTGGAGACCCCCTTGGAAGTATCAAAGAAATGATACTAATATGTAGAAATAATAAAAATCTATTCTTTCTTTTGTTGCCCTTCATTAAGTTAAGTAAAAACTTATAGAAGAATAGTAGATCACTACTAGCCCATACCCTATTTCTTTCCCATTTTGTTTTGATCTAATCCTTACCATCTCCTTAATTGTCTCTATGAAAACAATCGGAGGGCGTCTTATTATGTTCTGTTCTTGACTAGAGGTTAACGAAAAAAGAATAAAAGTATCTAAGTAAAAGCCAATTACCCATTCAATCGAATTAATATTGATTGAATGCCGGAGTACTCAAAGACTTTGATGAATATGTATACTAAAGTATCTTCTGGCCTTTCCATAACTAAAAAAGGAATTATATTTACGTCCTGCTACCCAATCTAATTCAAAACCCGACACTCCATTGCTAATGGAAGGACTATCACGATTTATCATATCAGTTTCCTCCGTTTGCTTCCGCTGGAAAAAATTTTCCAAAT